CACTTAGGTATACTTAGTATAATATAACAATTATATATGAATTATAAGATATCTTTATAACAATATAAGGATCAAATATAAAACAATAAATATAACAATAAATAACAGGTACAAATATTAAATCGAGGTACCCATTCTATGATAACTCTCAACAGTCTACCCTCCATTTTTGTGCCTTTAGTGGGCTTAGTATTTCCGGCAATTGCAATGGCTTCTTTATCTCTTTATGTTCAAAAAAACAAGATTTTTTAGATACAACAAGGACAAATCTTATATATATATATATTTTTTTCAAGACTTACTTGGATCATAACACGGATATCTATTTAGTAAAATATGGTATAATATGCGGCTTCCTTCGGGCATAAGCTCTTATGTATGTGTAAACATGATAAATGAATTCTAACTATTTTCAAATAGATCGGGATCGGGGAGAATTTCTGAAATGGAAAGTCAATATATCTATATGTATTAGGAAATCATATGAAAGGGATGTTATTATTTTAGTTTGGATCTAAGAAATTCGATGAATTATCCCTAAAGGTTCACATCATAATAGTGCTGGTTGATGAGAGTTACTTCGGAAACAAAAAAAAGTAAAAAAAAATTATTTTTGTTATTCTCCCAATTCCAATAAAATGCAACTAGGTCTAGTTAGAGTATGAGTTGGCGATCAGAACGTATATGGGTAGAACTTATAGCGGGGTCTCGAAAAACGAGTAATTTCTGTTGGGCCTTTATTCTTTTTTTAGGTTCATTAGGGTTTTTATTGGTTGGAACGTCCAGTTATTTTGGTAGGAATTTTATATCTTTATTTCCTTCTCAGCAAATAATTTTTTTTCCACAAGGTATCGTGATGTCTTTCTATGGGATCGCAGGTCTTTTTATTAGCTCCTATTTGTGGTGCACAATTTCGTGGAATGTAGGTAGTGGTTATGATCGATTCGATATAAAAGAGGGCATAGTGTGTATTTTTCGTTGGGGATTTCCTGGAAAAAATCGTCGCATATTCCTCCGATTCCTTATGAAAGACATTCAGTCCATCAGAATAGAAATTAAAGAGGGTATTTATGCTCGTCGTGTCCTTTATATGGAAATAAAAGGACAAGGAGCCATTCCCTTGACTCGTACTGATGAGAATTTTACTCCACGAGAGATTGAGCAAAAAGCTGCTGAATTGGCCTATTTCTTGCGTGTACCAATTGAAGTATTTTGAAAAAAGGAACTGGAGAATGAATACTTTGCAAGAGATAAAAAACTCAAGAATCATCTTTTTTTCTATAGCATAACTTAACTGAAGTTTCTTCAGAACGCTTACTCGAGCCAAAGCAAACGTATATGAAACAATTCTAAAACTAAATTGTTTATGTCCACAATTTTTTTTATGCGTATGTAAATCCACTTAACTCAATTCAGTAACAAATCTAAATGATAGATTCATCATATATCAAAACAAAACATTTCATCATAAAGTAAAGAATTTTTTTTTCTAAATATTTGATATTTTGATAGAACGGGAGTTCTTTCGTCTCGAAATCCGACTACTATTAATTTGAAGAGGGCTCTTTCTTATTCTATATTCTTTCTAAATTCAAGGACTAACCGCTGTACTGAATCACAAAAAAATCCGGAAATACATCGATGACTTGTAATAGAACTTATGCTTGATAGAAATATTAGTATCATATAGAGTCGACGAATGAGGTGCGTTCATTAATTTAAATTCACAGACGAAAAAATGGCAAAAAAGAAAGTATTAATTTCCCTTCTATATCTTGCATCTATAGTATTTTTGCCTTGGTGGATCTCTCTCTCATTTAATAAAAGTCTGGAATCTTGGTTTACTAATTGGTGGAATACTAGGCAATCCGAAATTTTTTTGAATGATATTCAAGAAAAGAGTATTCTAAAAGAATTCATAGACTTAGAGGAACTCTTACGTTTGGACGAAATGATAAAGGAATACCCGGAAACACATTTACAAAAGCCTCGCATCGAAATCTACAAAGAAACGATCCAATTGATCAAGATGCACAACGAGGATCGCATCCATACAATTTTACACTTCTCGACAAATATAATCTGTTTCGGTATTCTAAGTGGTTATTCTATTCTAGGTAATGAAGAACTTGTTATTCTTAACTCTTGGTTTCAAGAATTCCTATACAACTTAAGCGACACAATAAAAGCTTTTTCTATTCTTTTATTAACTGATTTATGTATAGGATTCCATTCGCCCCACGGTTGGGAATTAATGATTGGCTCTGTCTACAAAGATTTTGGATTTGCTCATAATGATCAAATTATATCCGGTCTTGTTTCTACTTTTCCAGTCATTTTAGATACAATTTTTAAATATTGGATCTTTCGTTATTTAAATCGTGTATCTCCTTCACTTGTAGTGATTTATCATTCAATGAATGACTGAAAAGTGATCGAACGATCCAATTATAATATTTGTTACTTTGTACATAAGCAAAACATTCAAAATTGTACTTAC